AAATTATTAAAGTATGCCGTTCGCGATACATAAAATACTCAGCCAGGGCTGCTCCCGTATAAGGGGCGAGGTATTGTAATGTAGCAGGTGAATCCGCCATTTCAGCTACTACAATAGTGTATTCCATGGCCCCCTCTTCATGGAAAGTAGTTACTACTTGAGCCACGGAGGATGCTCTTTGACCGATAGCTACATAAACACATATTACATCTTGCCCTTTTTGATTGAGAATTGTATCTGTGGCTACTGCTGTTTTGCCAGTCTGTCTGTCCCCAATAATTAACTCTCGCTGACCGCGCCCTATGGGGATCATCGAATCGATAGCAATAAGCCCTGTTTGAAGGGGTTCATATACGGAACGCCTGGAAATTATACCCGGAGCAGGAGATTCAATTAAGCGAGATTCCGAAGCTACAATTTCGCCTCTCCCATCAATAGGTTTAGCCAGAGCATTTATAACACGACCCAAGTAAGCCTCGCTCACGGGTATCTGAGCAATTCTTCCTGTTGCTTTTACAAAACTTCCCTCTTGTATCATCAACCCATCGCCCATTAATACAATCCCAACATTTTTGGATTCCAAATTCAGAGCAATACCCCTAGTCCCTTCTGCAAATTCGACTAATTCACCTGACATTATTCCACCAAGACCTATAATACGAGCAATCCCATCCCCCACTTGAATTACGCGACCGATATTCTCAATCCCTACTTTCCTATTATATTGTTCAATACGTTCGCGGAGAATTTTATGAATTTCGTCGACTCGAAGGGTTGCCATTAGTGTTTCTTGACTCTTTTTTTCGGAAGCAAGGGGAAAAATAATGCCTAAATTCTAAACGAAAGTAGAAGTTCAAGGTCTAATTAATTTAATTATTTCTTCGATTCTATGGCCCCTAGAATGCCAATATTAGCACGAATCGTACGGAAATGTAACTCGGTATTCAAACAACTATTCAGAGTTCCTAGAGCTCCTTGTACGGCCTGTTGGAAAACCCGTTGTCGGACCTGATTCATCGCCCTTTGTTTTTCAAAATAAAGGATTTCATTTTTAGACTTTTCTAATTGTTCCAAACTAATAGAAGTAGCATTAATCAAATTTGCTTTTTCTCGTTCTATCTCAGAGTATCCATTCATTCGATACTCATCCGCTTCTAGTTCGACTTTCTGTAATCGAACCCGAGCTTTTTCGAGCTGCTCAATGGTCCCTCTACGCAATTCTTCCGAATTTCGAATAGTACTCAAGATTCTCTGTTTTCGATTATCTAATAAATCTTTTAATGAAAGTAGATTATCTTGCTATTAAGTTTACAATTTTTATGATCTCTTCCCGAACCAAACATGAATCTTTCGATTCATTTGGCTCTCACGCTCCTTTTTTTTCTTTTTTTGCTATGGCTATTTCCATATCTTTTTTTTTTTTTTATGTAATGAGCCTATCCTCTATCTTCTCTTTTCTGTTTATATTTCAATATACCGAAACCCATATTAAGAATATAAGACTAGATAAATATTAAGAGGACTCTTCCGCCTAGATAAAAATCTATCATGGTCAGCAAAGTTGTTTCTTTATTTGTATTTGCCCTTTAGTTAATAATTTCAATTTCATTAAGAAAAACTAACTAAATAAATGGAAAATGAAAATTGATAGAATTCTTTTTTTTTCTTCAAATCCAAAAAATTTCTCTTTTTTTTATTTTATACATAGGTCGTCGATTCGGCATTGGATAAAAAAGGGCAGGGTGCCCTTCTAGTAAATAGTTCAAACCATTTTATCGATATGAGTGTTTTATATCAGATAAATTCTACATTAGCTATTTCCCGTTTAAAGCATTTCGGTACTAATACTAATATAGTTGTAGAAAGAGTACCCCTTTTTGCCTGGACTTCAAGCAGTTTAGCTTTAACCGTGTTAATGGTCTCACATTATTGGTCTATAGAGAATCAAAGTTGATTTACCAATGAGTCGCGAAATGCTATGGTTCTTCCATATGATTTCTGAATTTATTCAGAAGTAATTCGTCGAGATCGTGCACCTTTTTCTTATTTATCCAAAAAATACTAAAAAATATTTTAAAGTGCAGCCGGATAGATCCAATCTATTCTTGAAATAGACAACTCGCACACACTCCCTTTCCAAAAAAAATCAATACACCAACCACTACAGTTAGATTTATTAGATTTGTTGCTAAAATATCGGTATTAAGCCCGAAACTCCCAGCGGATGGCCAGTGAGCTAAAAAAACGAAAGAATGGGTTACATTTTTCATATGCTCTCCTCTTATAGATAGGACGAACAAAGAGCAAAGTTTTTCGATCACTTACTTCGCTCGCCCTTTTTTGATCGGTTTTTTTAATGTAATTTTTTTTAATGCAAATAGATTCAATCTAATAATTTCTTTTAGATTAAGTCTTAGGTCTCGTTTGACCTGTGAAAGACTCCTTTGTTGAAATGTTCCAAAAATTCCTAAAATAAAAGGAAAAAGACTTTCCACTGTCCTAAACTAAGGACGGGAAGGAAGAAGGCGAGCATATCCTCTAAATTGATCATCCTCAAATCAGCCCTTCCTGGGGTGGGGTATTGTCTGTCCCGATAAATAGGTAATTCCAGGAGTAATAAATAGGAGTAAAGTATTGATATAATTGGAATTGCAGAAGCAAATACCAATTTACTAAAAAAAGAAAAAAGTATCTAATCTAAAGGACTCATTTTCTTTTTTAGGATTAAACAAAAGGGTTCGCAAATAAAAGCGCTAGTGCCACAACTAGTCCATAAATTGTTAAAGCTTCCATAAAAGCTAGACTAAGCAATAAAGTACCTCGTATTTTACCTTCTGCTTCTGGCTGTCTCGCAATACCTTCTACAGCTTGTCCTGCAGCAGTACCTTGACCAACTCCAGGCCCAATAGAAGCAAGCCCTACGGCCAATCCAGCAGCAATAACGGAAGCAGCAGCAATTAGTGGATTCATGGTGAGTTCCTCGTGTCAAAAAAAAAAAGAAATGGTTAAGGATACAATCAACCAAGAAATTCTTACTTCTAAGCTCTATTGGGGAGAAGTAACTAAAAAGTACAAATTGAAATGATAATCTGAATTGTCCGAACTACTTCGAGATCTCATTTTTAGTTTCTAATCATTAGAGGTTTGTGTAAATCCATATGATTCTCATTATTCTATTTCTCTTTCTTTCCAACCAACCACTCTTTCATTCCATTCTTCTTTCTTTACTCTTCGATATCCTTGAGTTCCTATTTTTTCCCCTATCATCTAATCCATAATAAAAGACGAAATAGAGGAAGAACCCCTATTGAAATCGACCTAATCCAAATCCAATAGGAATTAAATCAAGATATACAATTGATAACAATATGCTGCATAGAACTGGATATGGAATCCAATTCCATATAGAGGGAATTCGATATATCGGATTAGATAATGAATCTAACTTAGGAATATATAATATCCCATATACATTTGTTTCTTCTATTTTGCGTATTTTCTCATTTTCTATTGATGAATCGGATTCTAAAATCATTCCTTAAAAACCCGCACAAAAGATGACTGGACTTATAGACATTAAGGATATAGATCTAGCCTGACTCCGCCCCCCTTAATGCATATATACTTTGACAATTCCGTAATATAGTCTATTCTCTCTCCTACAACTCTAGGTTGTATATTCATACGCATTTCTAACTATTTAGTTTTCCAACCAAGCGGATTATCTGGAACCATGCATGAATTGAGCTAAGCTAAAAAAAAAGACTATTTTGAAAACTAGTCAATTCAATGATGACCTTCCATGGATTCACCTATATAGGCTGCGGCTAACGTTGCAAAAATAAGAGCTTGAATACCGCTTGTAAATAATCCAAGAAACATGACCGGTATAGGGACTACTAAGGGGACTAAAGAAACAAGAACAACAACGACTAATTCATCCGCCAATATATTCCCGAAAAGTCGAAAACTAAGCGATAATGGTTTTGTGAAATCTTCTAGGATGTTAATTGGTAAAAGAATTGGAGTTGGTTTAATATATTTCTCGAAATAACTCAATCCTTTTTTGCTAAGACCCGCATAAAAATATGCCGCTGATGTGAGTAAAGCTAAAGCAACAGTAGTATTTATATCATTCGTGGGTGCTGCTAATTCCCCATGGGGTAACTGTATAATTTTCCAAGGTAAAAGAGCACCCGACCAATTCGAAACAAAAATAAAAAGGAACATAGTTCCAATAAAGGGAACCCAGGGACCATATTCTTCTCCAATCTGAGTTTTGCTCAAGTCTCGAATAAACTCAAGCACATATTCGAAGAAATTCTGACCGTCGGTCGGGATGGTTTGTGGATTCCGAACAGCTATGATAACTGAACCTAGCAAGATAGTAATTACGACCCAAGAAGTGATGAGTACTTGGGCATGAATTTGGAAACCTCCTATTTGCCAATAGAAGTGTTGGCCTACTTCTACACCCGATATATCATATAACCCCTTGAGTGTTTTAACGGAACATGGTATAATATTCATATTGTCCTCTGATAAAAATTGAACTTCAAAAAAGGAATTCTTTTGATTCAACCATCTCTTTCTCAACTCAGCAACTTGAAGTATTAATCTTATATTTAGGATACCAAGAAATCACATCAGATGATAATATATATCAATACCCTCTAATATATATCAATATTCCCCTTCTTTTATCTATGCAAAACAAAAAAGAATAGTAAGTGATCCCATAAATCTACGCAGTTACCCAAGAATGAACTATTCTTCTTAATCAACGATTTCTTATATAGAGAGAACGGCCCTCACAAATTGCAAATACTAATTTGTTAAGAATCAATCGAATTGAAGTCATAGTGTCATCGTTGGCTGGAATCGATATATTTGCGAGATCTGGGTCACAATTTGTATCGACTAAAGAAATAGTAGGAATCCCCAAAATGGCACATTCCCGAAGAGCTATATACTCTTTTTGCTGATCAAGGACGATCACAATGTCCGGCAACCTCGTCATATATTTGATCCCGCCGAGATATCTTTGCAAGGTAGATAATTTTCTCTTCAAGATTGCCACATCTCTTTTTGGGAGATGGTGGAATTTTCCCATCTTTTCTTCTGCTCTTAAGTCTCTAAATTGAGAAAGTCTAGTTTTCGTAATCGACCAATTCGTTAACATACCACTGAACCACTTTTTATTAACATAATGACAACGAGCCCTTATTGCAGCTGATGCTACTAAATCCGCTGCTCTTTTTTTGGTACCAACAATTAAAAAGCTTTTTCCCTGACTTGCTGCATCAAAAACTAAATCACAAGCTTCTGATAAAAAACGAGCCGTTCTAGCGAGATTTGTAATATGAGTACCTTTACGCTTTGCCGAGATGTAAGGGGCCATTTTAGGATTCCATTTCTTAATACCATGACCAAAATGAACTCCCGCTTCTATCATCTCTTTCAAATTGATGTTCCAATATCTTCTTGTCATTTTTTCCACACTTCCTTTTGATTTTTTCTTTTTTTTTCATCCTACCATTCCATTACGGAATTTATTTCTTTTTTTTTTGAAAATTAAGAAAGAGCCGAAATAGCTTGAAATAAATAATAATTGTTCCGATGTAACCTTCCACTGAGAATTGGCTATTGATACATGGTATAAACGTAACCTTAATGAATTAACTGACTTCTTTTACTTATTAAAATAAAATAAAAATCTAAAATCTGACCTGTTAGTGTTCTAAGGTCAAAAGTCTAGTTTAAATAAAAAAATCTGCTTTATGTATCCTTAAATCGTATAAATGGGGGTTCTGATGTCTCATAGAAATTGTTTGTTACATCAGAATCAGAAGAAACTAATTCTGTATGGAGAAACAAAATATCTCTCATTTCCGACGCGAATAGATTTTTTTTTTGAATTTCGAAATAAAGGTTCTTGTCTTGTGGGGAATGATGCACAAATTTTTGGAATCCGGTACCAACAGGTATAATCCCCCCCAGAACTACGTTTTCTTTCAGGCCTTTCAACCAATCAATACGACCTCGTAGGGCAGCTTTTGCTAAAACTCGAGCAGTTTCTTGAAAACTTGCTTCAGATATGAAACTTTGGGTATTCAGGGAAGCCCTTGTTATTCCCAATAAGATTGCCCGATAATAGACCGATTCATCCAAAGCTCGTCCTGCTCGTTCTGCTCGTAATAGTCCGATTAATTCCCCAGGTGAAAAAACATTAGACATTCCATCTTCGGAAACCCGCACTTTTGATGTTACTTGGCGTATAATAATCTCTATATGTCTATTATGGATCTGTACCCCTTGGGATCGATAAACCTTTTGGATCTTATTAACCAAAGAGATACGACTTTGGGCTATGGTTAGCTCAGCTCCAATCAAGAATCCCCAGGGGACCCCAAGAATTCTTGGTATACGCTCATTCCAATCCTCAATTCTCCTTTCGAGATTCGGCGATAGTGAATCAATTGAACGCGCTTCAAAGATTTGTTCTACTTTTGGAAGACCTTGCGTTATGTCACTAGATCTCGATTTTTCATATATAAACGTAACTAACCTATCTCCTTTGTAAAGGATTTCTCCATAATGACCATGAACAGTTGCTCCTGTAGTGGCCAAATAAGGCTTAGCTGCTCTTATAACAAAGGAATCAATATTAACAATGAAAATTTGACCAGATTTTTTTATGTGCGATTTAAATAGACATACATTTTCGCAAATAAATTGTCCAAGGTGAATTATTGCCGATGTCTCCTCCCAAGAATCATGATGGAGAAAGTGCCAATTCAAATGGAATGGATCCAACATGATGTTACTATCGAAATTCGAAATCCTTTGATTTTCATCTATTAAAGAGTATTTAAGCCCTTGAAGTACTTGGAGGGTTTGTTTCAAATTGTCAAGGAACAAATATTTTTTTAACAGGATCTGATTATGCGTTAGTAAATAGTAAGATGAAGAAAAATTCGATATACTAGGTACAATAGCGGCTAAGGGCCCAAAAATATCTCGAATAGGAATTCTAGGATTCGATTCTTTTACCGCATTGGGATATTTCGAATTCTTGAATAAACCAATTCGAGAACAGTTGGATGCCGACAAAATCATCAAAGATTGGTATTCTTTATTTCGATTCAACAAGGTGCCAATAGCTTCTTGATGTTGGCTAAGTGATTGAATCTTCGCCTTGGAATAAAAGGAATTGGTGCGATCTAACCTATTATTGGGAATCGGTCCTGCACTTGTCCTATCATACCTTCTTCGTGTATACGAAATAGTGGACTTGACTAACTCAATTCTTAGGAAATCGCGAATCAGATCATTTGCTCTTACCTCAACAAGGGAAGCACGAGCCTCCTCTTTTTCTTCTTGTTCCCAATTCACTACTAAGCAAGTTCGAACAAATTGACTATTCGTATGATAAATTCTTTGAGTTAACTTGCTATTTTCATGAGAAATAAAATTGACAAGTCGAAGTTGGAAATTATCCTCTTCTTGCAAGAGATCTTGCGGGAAAAGTGTTGCTAAATTTCTCCCTTCGTCCATTTCATATGCGACTGCAGGTCGAACCGAAACAAAATACTTTTCCTTGCTCTTGAGAATTTTTTTCCGTTGAACATAGACCCAATTTTTCCTTTTTTTTGATTCCTTAGAATCTTTCTTTTCTCTTTCTGGTGGTATCAAACTACCACCTAATATCTTATCCGCCTCTTCAGGAAAATGCATATCTCCGGAAAAGATTTTGAGTTCCGTATGGCTTTTTTTTCTCTTCACTCGGACCAATCCACCTAGTCGACTTCTTGTATTTTTTGTGAGTTGTGTATCCACTCCAATGATACTATTATCAAGTACCTTTAGGGATGAGGATCTCGGCAAGATATGCAGTTCTTGAAGAATGAAAAAAAACCGATCTAGTTCTTTTTGGTATTTTAGACTAAATTCTTTTGTTCCTCGATGCTCAATCAAACCCTCTTTTTTTAAGATGGAATCTTCCTCTGGGCTCCCGTATTCGTCCTCTGAGTCTTCTTCTGAGTCTTCCTCTAAAGTCCCATATTCGTCCTCTGAGCCTTCCTCCGGGCTCCCATATTCGTCCTCTGAGTCTTCCTCTAGAGTTCCATATTCGTCCTCTCGGGTTCTATATTCGTTCTCTGGGCTCCCATATTCGTCTTCTGAGTCTTTCTCTCCAGTCCTATATTCATCCTCTAGGATCCCATATTCGTCTTCTAGGGCTTCATATTCGTCCTCTAGGATCCCATATTCATCTTCTAGGGTTTCATATTCGTCCTCTCGAGTCCTATATTCGTCTTCTAGGGTTTCATATTCTTCCTCTCGGGTCCTATATTCGTTCTCTGGGCTCCCATATTCGTCCTCTGAGTCTTCCTCTCGAGTCCTATATTCGTCCTCTAGGGTCTTATATCTAAATTTAACAATTCCTGAACCCTTTTTATCTTTTCTGTATCGTGGATCGTCAAAATAAGCAAAAATAGTATTTCTACGTAAAACACCCATAAAGGGTATTTCAATCGAAATCCCCAAACAGGATATTAGTTCTTTCTCTTGTTCTTGATGATATTGTAATGGAATGACGAACCCATTTCTTCGCTTTTTCGCCAACAAATCCGAATTATCTTGAAGAATAGAAGGATAGACAAAATTCCAATGGCCATTGGACATGATTCGATCCGGCGTTGAATAATCAAGAATTTCCCTATCTTTTTTACCAAAAGTATCCAACAGTCTATGTCTTACTTGATCATTAGCCATTGAGAGGTCAAAGAGATATCTTCCGTCAACAGAAAAAGAATAAGTATTCATTTGATCTTGATCCTTGTGGAGCGAAAAAGACGCTATACTGGATCTGCACATACTTACTGACAATATCCATAAATGGCTTGTTTTTGGTAATCGACGAAGATTACCATATTGATATTCGGGCGCATGGTAAACATCAGTACTCCAGTGCATTTCCCCGTCTGATTCGGAATAAATATGCTTTTGTACTTTTTCTTTAAAATGCAAAGTGGACGTTCCGGCACGAATCTCCGCAATTACTTGTTCGGATTCTACATACTGATCATTTTGCACTAGAATCAAGCTTTTTGAGGGAATATTCACACTATATAGAATATCCTGACTCTGAATAGTTACATGCAAGTCTATATAACATAGAAAAGCAGGCTGCCCATGACGGGTACGTGTGGGGTGAACTAAATCTTCATTGAATTGGATTTTTCCATTCGAAGGGGATCGTACAAGGTCGGCAGTACCCCCTGTGAATACTCCGCCAGTATGAAAAGTTCTTAATGTTAGTTGAGTCCCTGGCTCCCCAATTGATTGACCTGCAATAATACCTACGGCTTCCCCCAATTCGACCAGATCGCCATGAGTGGGACTCCGACCATAACATAATTGACAGATCCAAGATGTGCTCCGGCAAGTAAAGGGGGTTCTAATATATATTGGTTGTGCTCGAAATGGTTGTGCTCGAAAGGCAGTTATGAATCGATTGACTAATCCAATTCCAATATCTTGATTTCGAGCGGCAATGCATCGTGAACCAATATATATATCGTCTGCTAATACACGACCAATTAGTGTTTGGACAAAAAGTTTTTCCGTCATCCCATTTTGAGGACTCAAAGAAATACCTTGGATAGTACCACAATCTCTTCTACGCACAATAATATGTTGAACTACTTCAACAAGTCTACGTGTAAGATATCCAGCATCCGCTGTTCGTACAGCAGTATCTACAACCCCTTTGCGGGCTCCGTAGCAGGAAATTATATATTCTGTCAAAGAAAGTCCCTCGCGTAAATTGCTTTGAATAGGTAAATCAATCATTTGTCCTTGAGGATCCGCCATTAATCCTCTCATACCTACTAATTGGTGTACCTGAGATGCATTTCCTCTGGCTCCTGAAAAAGACATTAGATAGACTGGATTAGAAGGATCCGTTATCCGAAAATTCGAATTCATTTCTTGTTTCAAATATTCACTTGTAGCATACCATATCTCAACGGATTGGCGTAATTTTTCTACCGCGTGTACAGCCCCATAATAATAGTGTTTCTCCAAAAGAAAACTCTGTTGTTCCGCGTCTTGCACTAACCATCCCTTAGATGGTATTGTTAAAAGATCCTCGATTCCTAATGAAATCGATGTAGTAGTGGCTTGATGAAAGCCCAGAGTCTTTATTTGATCCAGTATATGGGATGTATATCCCATTCCGAAATGATCTATTAATCTGCTAATAAGTCGTTTCATAGCAGTTCCGTCTATCTCTTTATTATGAAAGACCAGATTGGCCCGTTCCGCCATACATAAGTACCCCCTTTTTCGGCTGAGTAGGATTCGACAATTGCTGAGTAGGATTCGACAATGGGCCTGAGTCAGTGATTCGAAAATTTAATTAACTTCCTTTCCTTAATCTCAATCTGGATTCGCGCGGCAAAAATGATGATACTAGCGAAATCGGAATGCCCCCCGAAAGGGAGGGGCATCGCCGAATCTAACTTCCTTGTTTAGATAGTGTATGAATAGGCCTGACTAAATCCTTGTATGGCTTCCTCTATTTCTCTATAAAAAGAAATATGACCAAGAGTGCTTCGAATGTATATAGAACGGATTTCTTTTTTTCTATTTCCCACTATTAGATAGTGGGCATAAATCTCATGATAAGTCCCCAAAGATTCATATTGAACTTCAATCGGAACTTCTCTTGACCCAATGACGCGTTGATCTAGTTTCCATCGGAGCCACAAGGGACTGTCTAAACTGATTCGTTTCTGTCTATAAGCTCCCAGTGCATCATAGGAATTAGAAAAATGGGGTTCTTTATCTTTTGTATACTTATAATTATTATTATTGTAATTTACTTTTTGATTTGGATAGTTTGCGCAACTATTATATCTATTTGCACAAATACCCCGACGGTTTCCAATCGTTAATACATAAAGTCCGATAAGCATGTCTTGGGTCGGTACGCAAATAGGATCCCCAATAGCGGGAGATAGGAGATTCATATGAGAAAACATAAGTAAACGGGCTTCCGCCTGAGCTTCCAAGGATAAAGGTAGATGAACAGCCATTTGATCCCCATCAAAGTCCGCATTGAAACCCTTACACACTAATGGGTGTAAACAAATAGTACGCCCCTCCACTAAAGTAGGTTGGAAGGCCTGTATGCCTAATCTATGCAGGGTAGGTGCTCTATTCAACAGTACAGGATGTCCCCGCATAACTTCTTGAAGTATTTCCCATACAATGGGTTCCTTTTCCCAAATTTTCCTTTTAGCAATCCTGACATTAGAAGTAGCGCGTTTCGTGATTAAATCGCGAATTACAAATAGCTGAAAAAGCTTTATTGCTATCTCTAGAGGTAATCCACATTGATGTAATGAAAGCGAAGGACCCACAACAATGACAGAACGCCCCGAGTAATCGACCCGTTTTCCAAGCAGAGTCTCGCGAAACCTTCCCTCTTTACCTTCAATTACATCTGAAAGTGATTTGTATACTTTATTGTGACCATCCCTCGTTGGTTGCCCGCGGGACCCACTATCAAGAAGTGTATCCACGGCTTCTTGTACCAATTTTTCCTGGCACATTACTAAATCTGCTGGCGCTAATTCACTTCTTTTTAATAGATAGGCAAGGTTGTTGTTCCGACGAATAACTCTCTTATAAAGTTCATTAATATCCGAAGTCACTACTTTATCCCCAGACCTATAAACAATGGGTCTCAATTCGGGAGGAAGAACTGGTAATAAGCACAAAACCATCCATTCTGGTTCTACATTTGTTTGAATAAAATGTTTCGCCAATTGCATGCGTCTAATCAAAAAAACTTTTCTTATTCGTCTTTTTCTATCTTCCCATTCATCTCCACTATACCCCTCGTCTTCTAATTCCTTCCATTCGACCAAGGAATTCTCTATAATAATTCGCAAATCCAAATCTGCTAATTGTTCTCTAATAGCACCTGCTCCTGTCGCAATTTCCCGATTTCGAAATGTTGCAAAGCCTGGGGTAGAAAAAAAGGGAGAAATGCTGTGGTTACAGGATGCAATTTCATCTTCGAATAAACCTCGTAATCGTAAGAAAGTAGGTTTTTTAGCGCTGGGCCTAGCAAAAGAGAAATCGCCGTATACTAGGCCCTCCAATTTCTTAAGGGGTTTATCTAAAAGGTTCGCGATATAACTAGGAAGACCTTTCAAATACCACACATGAGTCGCGGGACATGCGAGTTTGATGTATCCCATTTGATATCTTCGTATCCGAGAATCAACAAATTCTACCCCGCATTTTTGGCAAAATCTTTCCTCTTCGTTTTCAGCTCCGCTCGCTCGAGAATTTCCACAAGCACAAATTCCGCTTTTTATGGGTCCAAAGATTCTTTCGCAAAACAATCCATCTTTTTCTGGTTTATCGGTTTTATAATGAAAAGTAGAGGGCCTTGTGACTTCGCCAACGACTTCCCCATTAGGTAGGTTTTTGTTAGCCCAAGCCTTTATTTGTTGAGGGGAAACGAGTCCAATTTGAAGTTGTTGATGTTTATATTGGTCAATCATAAATAAGAAAAGAATTTATATTTATTCCGATCAAACTTCCTCCCTATTAACCTGGAAGTTCTTCTCAGATACAAGGAAATGATTCAGTTCTAGAGCCAAAGATCGTAGTTCTCGAACGAGCACTCGAAAAGATTCTGGAGGATACTCGTGATTAGGTACTCTTTTTCCCCAGATCGTAGCATTAAGTATTTCTTGGCGAGCTATAAGATGATCAGATTTATAAGTAAGTATCTCTTGTAAAATATGAGCAACACCAAATCCTTCTAAAGCCCAAACTTCCATTTCTCCTACTCGTTGTCCCCCTTGCTTGGCTCTTCCTCTAACGGGTTGTTGTGTAACAAGTGAGTAGGGCCCAGTAGAACGTCCATGGATTTTCTCATCAACTTGATGAATTAATTTTAAGATATAGGACTTCCCTATTAGAACAGGTTGTTCGAAGGGGTCTCCTGTTCTTCCATCAAATATTCTGCTTTTTCCCGGGTACTCGGGTTCAAATACCCATGGATTTTTTGTTTGTTTACTGGCTTCATATAATTCTGAAAACACAAGTTTTCTTGAAGCCTCTTGCTCATATCTCTCATCAAAGGGTGCTATTCTATAATGTTTCTTTAGCAGATCCCCGGCTAATCCGAGCGAGCTTTCAAATATTTGTCCCACATTCATTCGTGAGGGTACTCCTAAGGGATTGAAGACCATATCAACAGGTGTTCCATCTTGCAAATAGGGCATATCTTGCCTGGGCAAAATTTTGGAAATGATCCCCTTATTCCCGTGTCTTCCGGCTACTTTATCCCCAACTTTGATTTCGCGTTTCTGTAAAATATATACACGAACCATTATGTCTAGGGGGTCCCTCTGGATCCATTTCACATCGATAACGCGCCCTCTTCCACCTATAGGTAGTTTGAGAGAAGTTTCTTTTGAAGTGGATACCTCAAGGCCAAATATGGCCCGTAATAACCCAGCTTCCGCGATATACGACGATTCGCTCGCTATCTGAGGCGTTAATTTACCTACTAAAATATCGCCAGTTTCTACCCAGGATCCCAACCTAACAACTCCATTTCTGTCCAAATTGCGGAGTAAATGTTCTTCTAGATGTGGTATTTCTTTAGTAATTTTTTCAGCGGAGCCTTGGCTTGTCGTATCCGTCTGAATTTCATATTTTCGGATGTGAAAAGAAGTATAAATATCCTCATATACCAAACGTTCGCTAATTAGTACTGCGTCTTCAAAATTGTAACCTTCCCATGGCATATAAGCTACTAATACGTTTTTTCCTAAAGCAAGTTCCCCACCAACTGTAGCAGCTCCCTCCGCTAAAATTTGTCCTTTTTTAATGGATTTACCCCGCAGAACCCGAGGTTTTTGGTGCATACAAGTATTTTTGTTAGAGCGCCGATGGGTAACTAAAGGAATACTTATAGTCTTCCCACTACTTGATAAAAGGATCTTGTGACTATCAGTAGAAATGATCTTTCCCTCGCGTTCGGCTATAACGGAAACCCTCGAATCTAGAGCTATTTGGCGTTCCAATCCAGTTCCAACAATGCACTTCTCGGACCGAGAAAGCGGAACTGCTTGGCGCTGCATATTAGAACTCATTAAAGCCCGATTCGCATCATTATGCTCAATAAAAGGAATGAGAGAACCTCCAATAGAAAAATATTGGAAAGGAAAAATACTTCTAACATGAATCTGTTCCCATGCAATAGTCAGGAATTCTTGACGGTATCTAGCTGGAACAACCTGTTCTTCCTGAATACCCTGATTCAAGGACAAAGAATTTCCTGCTGCTATCATATAATATTCATCTCTATTTGGTGATAAATAAACCACCTGTCTCTCTTTTTTTTCTTTTGCTTTCTCAGATATTTCATAAAAGGGACTCTCTATGGACCCCCACCAGTGGTCAATTCTCGCATGAATAGCTAAGGATCCAGTAAGTCCAACATTGATTCCTTCGGACGTGTCAATTGGACAAATACGCCCATAGTGACTCGGATGAATATCTCGGCTCCGAAAACTTGCAGTTCTCCCCGTCAATCCTCCAGGACCCAAACAACTCACTTTTCGCCCATGAACAGTTTGTGTCAATGGATTGGTTTGATCAAAAACTTGAGATAAGGGGTATGTGCCAAAAAAGGTCTCATAAGTAGTTATTAATAAAATCGAAGTTGAAGTTGGAGTTACCAAAGTTTGTGGAGTCGGTTTCGATTGACGTATGAATACTCTACGGATAGTTTTTTGAACCGCATGTTGTAAACGACCAAGAGCCAGTCCGAATTGATCTTGTAACAGATCCGCAACCGAACGAATACGTTTATTTTTCAAGTGATTCATATCGTCATCGTCAAGTATACCCGTTCCAAATTTCATTCCAATCAAATGATCCGTAGCGGCCAATACATCTCGTGGTAACAAGAATGTATTGTTCTGAGGTATATCAAGATTCAGTCTCCGATTCATATTTCGTCGACCAATCCTTCCTAATTCACATTTTTGTTGAAAAAATTTCTTTTGTAATTCCTCACATAAGGACTCCGAAAATACCAGGTCCCCACCTACACAAGCAAATTGTTGATAAAACTCCAAAATAGCTTTTTCTTTTGACTCAATCCTCTTCTTCTCCTTAGCATTCGGGAAAGATAAGAAAATTTCAGGGTAGGAAACATTATCTAGAATTTCTTTTAGATTCGAACCCATAGCTGATGATAGAACTAGAATAGATATCTTTTGTTTTCTACTCACGCGAGCCCATATCCTTTCTTTTTTATCAATTGCTAATTCCGATCTTCCTCCCCAATCTGATATTATAGTCCCAGTGTAGATAGAAATTCCCTTATGGTCTAATTCCGAGCGGTAGTAAATACCAGGACTTAGCAATATTTGATTGATCACAATTCGGTATATTCCATTTATTATAAAGGTTCCTAAGGAATTCATTATAGGAATGTTTCCAATAGAAATGGTTTGCTTTTGCACATCGAAACCAAAAATTAATCTCGCAGATACATATAATTCGGAAGAATAGGTGAGTGATTCATACACAGCATCCCTTTCTTTTATCGAGGGTTCTAGCAATTGATATCCTTTCGCAAATAATTGAAATGCAATTTCGTGATCTGGATCTTTAATTGTTGGAAACTTCTCAAGTTCTTCTGCCAAGCCTTGATTAATGAACCTACAAAATCCCTCGAATTGGATCTGACTAAATCCGGGTATTGTGGACATTCCCTCATTTCCATTCCGGAGCATCTTAATCTTAAGTTTCCTGTTTATCGAAGAAAAATTCCATTATCAGCTCACTCTTCATCAATCCCTATGGATCGATCTAGCAATTATGGAATCCATATTCTGTTTACTGAATCACATGAAATTCTAGGGAACTCCACATACATATTTCATATATGTATTTCATACATATGAATAGAGACAATTTCGACGAAAGTTCGAATTTGCCAGGGGTACAAATCGAATGAAAATGAATTGATAAAACATTCCTAGAAAAAAATTCTGCCACTTACACTTTATGATACTAATCAGATTGGATGGCAAAGATTTCTCATTTTATCTCCTTTCTATGAATGGGATAAAGCCATAATATAATAATTTATAAGCACTAGAAAATTTGACTTTAGTTCGATTTAGAATAGCACGCTTAGTTTAATTTCAAAAAAGAATAAGAATTTGAGGGTTCTTTTTTGTTTCGTAGTAGTAGAATTGCTAGAAAATATAGGATTTCATTGTAGAATCCTAAAATAAAGTAAGTCCTTTTTTTAAGTACATGCCAATCTAGTTATCCACCTCTCCACATATCCCTGCTTTTATCGTAATTTCACTTGGGTGGGCCAAGATGGTCAGGTCATACTCTATATCAGACCAAATTTCTTTTTTTTATTCAAGATATTTAATGCAATGAAAAATTAAAGCACGATTCCCCATAGAGATATGTACATAAGGGGGATCCATGGATAATAATGCTGTTATGGATAATAATGCTGTTCGGACCTGTAGTTTACCTATACACGGATTAGGCATAAATCCATTCTATTTTATTATGCCATTAAAAGGAAGGGGGGAGAGAATACCGATTTAAGAGTCGTTCACTACTGCAATTCAAAAAAAAAATAGAATTCTAGTTAATGGTTCCAATTTGTTCTGAATTTTGCAGCCTGTGACTGGAAATCCACTTTTTCTCTTTTTTCATCTCAATAGAAAGAAAAGGGAAGTTTTCTAGTGTTAGCAATGTTTGTTTTAAGATAGAATCCATCGAGGAGAATAATCGAAACTGGATTCAAAAAAAGCAGGAATAGATTTTTTGAAAAAGATTGGAAAAAAGTAAGTAGAATTAGATTCAAGATAAAAGAAAGGAGGTTTTAGTAAGAAAACCTGGATGAATACTTGCTCTTTTCTCTATTTTAGATCGGATTTTTTGGCGGCATGGCCAAGCGGTAAGGCAGGGGACTGCAAATCCTTTATCCCCAGTTCAAATCTGGGTGCCGCCTGATCCATAAAATACTTAGGCTTATAGTACTGATCGAACTCAACAAATTCGTACCCTGCATAAGTTGGGGCAAGAGAGTAACTAGGCCTGGCGATACTGGATTTTGAGAATCCATAGTTCTATCCTCAAACTAGGGTTTGTTTTGTCGGTAGTGGCCCAAACGGCTACCAATAAGGATGAGGTTGCGTTTCCTTATTCTTTTATTAATTTTAATTGATTCTTAATTGATTCGATTCGAGAATTAAAAATTACAAGGCTAAGATGTCAGAAATCTTGATATCCAAAGGGCCCCTAAGGGGCATTCTTTTTTTTTTCAATCTAAGATTGAAGAAGGGACTCCACGAAGGAATATCAAGACTTCCTAATTATCATACATTTTATTTATCATACATCTTATGCTACCTACATACACTAAAGTAAGGGCTACTGATTCTGTCGAGAATCAGATTGAATAGGCTGATCAAAAATCAATTTCGGAGTTGTGGATAAAGTCTCCTCATTCTTTCATAGAATGATAGAAGGGCTGTAGGGTTTAGGTTAAAAATAAACATAGGCAAGGTAGGTATCCAATAAATATTTATCTATCCTAATTTTATGGTATATTCTGACGTCCTTTGCTTATAAAAAAAGGGTAACAAAAGGAAGAAAAAATCTTCCTATTCCCGCGTCTTCTATTCAGGACATCATCCCCGTACTCTTTTTTAAGGAAAAGGGCTATGTATCGTATTTATACTTAATGCTCTCCAATTCTACCAGAAATCCTATAAGAATTTGTTAGGAGTAAATTCCTTGAACTGATTCATCCATAGCGTTAGGGCAGAATCCCTTTTTGACTCTGTACCCTTGATTCCACTATGATTATTGATCAATAGTAGAATAATTCCTTCATAGAAATAGGAGACATAATTTACATGGATATAGTAAGTCTCGCTTGGGCTGCTTTAATGGTAGTCTTTACATTTTCTCTTTCACTAGTAGTATGGGGGAGGAGTGGACTCTAGGGATACTACTAATTGATTGAGTAGTCGAATTGTTGTATCAACTTTTTTCTTTAATTGATCGTTTTGCATTAATCATTTTGCCAAACTTTATTCTTTCTCTCTTTCTTTAGTTTTGTTTCACTCCTGTACCTGTAAGAAACTCTTGTAAGAAAGAGTCGTTCTATTCTACTATATAGAAATAGAAAGAGCGATTACAGCAATTCAAAATTTCTACTAGAAGTGACGAATGGTTAAAAAAGTTCTATACATAAGAAAATTAGACTTTCTTCCACGGAGCTATTCACAACATATCGCACACTTTCCATTTGTTTTATATTCTTATTCTTAGAATAATTTTTATGCTCTTTTGAAGCATCTCGCCGCATGTTTAAGCATGAAAGATTCGCTGGTTTTTTCCTTTTACTTTTTTTCTTTTACTTTTTACTATAGTCTATTCTCATATTATTTTTCTCTCCCTCCATGGATTCTTTCGTGAAGAATTGTCTTCGATTTTTTTATTTTGACTTGATTGAAATTAAGTGGATGCAGTGAAAAAAGAAATTGAATTAGACTACTATTTCAATCTACTAATCTATTCTATGTAGATTCAAGATAATATAATAGAAAGACTCTAAAGTGTCGTAGAAAAAACTATATGTAGTTCTTTCTACCACACTTTATGATTCCAACCAGATCCTTTCATTTAAGACTTGGATTTTTATTTTATTTAATCCCTTTTTCATTTCTTCAATGATTAATTGGAATTCCAATTAATCATTTTGGCTGACTGTTTTTACATAAATAATAAGTAAAAAGGCAGTAGGAACTAGAATAAACAGTGCAGTAGCAATAAATGCGAGAATATTGACTTCCATAACCTCTTTATTTTTTTCACAATAACTCGGGATGTAATCCCATGGAGAGGAAAAAGGGGTATCCTGTAAATTCAAGGGGAGGACTTGCATTCTGATAATACTGAATCAATTCAATATTATGAATATCGGATCTATCAAATCAATTCATGGTTGAGAGTGGAATAGTATAACATAGGAAGATCCACTTTTTCTTTTCTATATCTATAACCCACGATCTTTCTTATCTTATCCAATTTCCCTTCCTTTTTCTTATAGTTATACATACAATTATGTATGTATGTATTATATGACCGACTTTCTATGGGTCACATAGACATCCAAATAAGCAGTAGAAGTAGAAGTGAGATGGAGAAAAGAGGGCTTAAATAAAAAAAAATCGAATATTTTAATTAATTTAGGAAAAAGGGCGTTTGCTTTGCTTGGTTTTTCTTTTATTTTATTAAGTTACTATCAATATCCACTTTTGGGGTCTAAAGATGAGAACAGATCCATAAAATAAGGAGTCCGCAAATGGAATGAAAATGAGATAGATTCTTTCCAATTAGTCATTGAACATACACAAACAAAGTTGGAACTACAAAATGGAGGGGGCCTGGTTTAATCCAAAAAGTAAAGTACTAATTATATTCAATTAAATTCACTGTCTATGTCTAAGAAAAAACGAATACGATTTATGTATGGATTTCGGTAAAATACCGGTACTCTATTCCATAAGAGTCGAATAGGAAGTTAAGATGAGGATGGTATCATCATAAGGATAGAGTAATATCCTAAATTATACTAATCCAAGTATGATATGTATGTCTTTCCTTATCAACCGGGAGTAGTGAAAAAAAAAATTCCTATAGGCCTCCCCTCCCTCTTTAATGAGAAATGCGAAATAAAAAAAGTGAAATGAAATAAGGGTGCCCCATAGGTATTTGATCTTCTCTCCTGCCCCCCCTTTTTCATGGAAAAAGGAAAGATGAATTTCTCCATTCATTGAACCCTAGTTCGGGACTGACGGGGCTCGAACCCGCAGCTTCCGCCTTGACAGGGCGGTGCTCTGACCAATTGAACTACAATCCCCGCGGGGTGTATGGCATACCTATTCTTAAATAGAACCATAAGAAGATTCGATTCGCCTGTCGTACTCTAAGAAATAGACGAATCATATACTACATACCCACATATCATATGTGGGTATAGTGAGAGTGACATAACTAGTATGTCGCGATTTTTTATCGCTAAAAATGGATGATAATCCACCTTTCATTTCAATAAGAAAAACTCTTTTGTTTGTAAAAAAGGAATGAGAGAGATATGGATTAGAAAGAAATTTCCCCCTTTCGCTTTATCCTTTATTTCTATGGATCAGACATTTTATTTTATGGAAGAAAAACAAATGGATTTAGTTCATATTCACGAAGCCCTAGATTTTTGGGCCGAGCTGGATTTGAACCAGCGTAGACATATCGTCAACGAATTTACAGTCCGTCCCCATTAACCGCTCGGGCATCGACCCAGGAAGAATTTATTCTAGGGTTTTTTAGAATCTATGATTAACCTCCTTTCATAATACTCCCTACCCCCAGGGGAAGTCGAATCCCCGCTGCCTCCTTGAAAGAGAGATGTCCTGAACCACTAGACGATAGGGGCATCACTTCACTAGACGATAGGGCCATATACAACCGCTCGTCATTATACTATAATGATAGTATGAGCAGTTTTTTGGAATTGTCAATATACTCGAAGAGTATAACTAGATCCAAAGCAAAGAGTCTTTCCTACTTTTCTGTTATGCTTTCATAGGATTTTTTTTAGTTGATGGTTAGGTTAATTCACGGATCATTCCCTACTTTTTAGGGAAATTCATTTAAAGGGTATAGAATAAGAATAGATTAATAAAAGGGATTCTAGATTAGTTCAGTACAGGTAGTGATTTGATTGATCTAACAGGAAAAAGAGTCCAATTTGATTTCTTTTTTGTAATTTCCACCCCGTGCTTCGTTTAGCGTTCAGACCAAAAATGCATGCATCCCACACTAAGTCATAAAATTCAAGAAAAAATAGAGAAATTTTCAAAAACAAAGAAAAAAAAGTGAATAAATAATAAATTTAGTAGAAAAGTACTTTATCGGATTCGAACCGATGACTTACGTCTTACCATGGCATTACTCTACCACCAAATAAAAAGCCCTTTATCGGATTTGAACCGATGACTTATGCCTTACCATGGCATTACTCTACCACTGAGTTAAAAGGGCTTTTTATTCAATTCAAAAATTAGCCACTTTGATTTCTCATTATGAGTCTACTGCATAATGTACATAATATATGTATATATAGAGATATATGTAGAGATTATATATGTATATATCGAGATATAGAAGTTTATTCATGGCGAGGTTCAAAATCTTGAGAGTTCAAAATCTTGAGAAAATCAAGAAAAATAAGAAAATCTTTCATATTCTCTCTTATCACTTGCACAAAGTAGAGGTTTTTTTCTTTTTTTATATAAAAAAATACATATAATAAAATACGTGAAGAGAGAGTTGACACAATAAAAAATTATTATTAGTATCCGATATACTTGAAGAGGGTAAGTTCATAGGTATGTAAACATGATCTCGGACGACTCACCAAACCAAAGCCCAGAAGTTCTATTTTTTAGAAGAGGAGAACAAATATGTATCAATTGTTGAATCGGATACAACAATGGGCAAAAAAAAAAAGGCCAAAGGGGCAATAAGAGCTGCTGTTAAAAAAACGGTAGACTTTGTTTTTTTTTATCTTTAGGCTATTGACTTTTCACGTGCTCAGAACGTTCTGCAGAATTAGGGACTTTTTTCTTCTATTGGCTGATCTTATGATGAGAACTTTCTCCATTTATGTTTTATTTCTTCTAATTCTAATTGGGTAGGGTATAAAGGAATTCGCGCTCTTCATATACCCATATGGTTGGGTATTAATTTTCAGTGATATACTTCTTGTCTGTTTTGGTGAGAAATTGAAACTATTTTTAACAGGCATCTCTTAGAAAAACCTTCGAGTTCAAAACTTTTCAATTTTTCTTAAAAAGTTTTGGACGGATTTGTTGAAGCGATTTTTAACAGGTACCCCTTCCAAGGAAGGGGGGTACTTGAATATTCTCAAGGGATTATGGTTGGTGCATTTTGAACAAACTATGTTGGAGTTTTAGCAACAATTTGCTTGTAAAAAGTGGGCAGTCGAATTTATACTGCAGAGTATAAAAATTATTCTACTGCCTGCCCAACAAAAAATAATAAACCATACCCTACATACCTAACTCCTCCTGGCTATGGGTTTTCTGTTTCCGAAGATTAGGAAAAAAGGAGGATTCTGGAACCCTAAAGGTTCGATGGTATATGGATATGGAAAATATAAGATTCCCGATCCTAGCGGGAAAAGGAAGGGAACAGATACCCAATATGATTCTTGGGAGGAACATTTGGTAATGGTCTTGGTCCTCTATGCTCTTTTTTATGTGTTCTTAGTTCTATTCATCTTCTTTGATTCTTTTAAACAAGAATCTAATAAACTAGAATTGAGTGGAAAAGAGGAGAAGAAATTGGTAAATGGAGAGGATCGACTAACCAGAGACATTTAGGATCTTCTTTACATCAGGTAAATCCGTCGGGTCCTGTCCGCTTCTCCGTTTAAGTTACGACTCTTTGTTTCTTGCTTCTCTCAAGCCATAGGGAAAGTCTATGATGAATTTTTAAAATGCATCTCACTCTTTCTCTAGGGCTCGGACTTCATGATAAGTGGGGGAAGAAAGAAAACATCTTCCCCAATTTCTTTGTTCAGAATTGAACAAAAAAGAAAAGGAAGAAAGGGATTTATGGGGGCAGTGCTGCTCCCTATATCTCCTAGTGTATATTGTAGGAATAATCAAACTATTCCTTAGAGCAGTCTGGCACACTTACGTCCTCGCAAAACAAATAATGATCATTGTAGTCGTAACCGTAGAATACGACCCTAATCGAAATGCATACATTTGTCTCATACACTATGGGGATGGTGAGAAGAGATATATTTTACATCCCAGAGGGGCTATCTAAACCCTAAAGCTAAAGTAAAGGCCCGCGATCGAAGTACCAACAGCTCACTGTCATGAACCTTCTCCATTTGATTCAATAAGGGGGAATTAGCCTCCTTCTCGAATGGCTACCCTTGACAAAGGGTAGCGTTGGTATCATAATCTACATGTAGCGGGTATAGTTTAGTGGTAAAAGTGTGATTCGTTCTATTAATAACTGAATTTGAAATGATATACTTAAGGCGTCCTTAAGTTTTTTATATTCCGATGAAAACTTTAGTTCTTATAAAGGATTTAATCCTTTTCCTCTCAATAGCATATTGAGGAAGAATATACATTCTCGCGATTTGTACCCAAAAACTAATTGAAATTGCATCCAAAATACAAATTGGATTATGAGTACAGAGTCGCGAAGCATAATTTTGCATTGGATTAAGTATTCCAATTTTTAAAATATGAGTAAAGGATCTATGGATGAAGATACAAAAAAGTTTATTTCCAATCGTAACTAAATCTTCTTTTGTTAAAAAAGGAAATGGAAGCCAAATAGCTAAAAAACGGTAGTTTTGGTTTACTAGAACCATCAGCATATTGTTTCAGCTCGGTGGAAACCTAATTCTTTTCCTCAGGATCTCTTGAATGAAATTAGGGAACGAAGTAAGTAGATTAGATAGATTTAGTAGAATTTCTATCTCCTACTCTATAGGGATCATCTAGAAAGCGGAGAGCTTTGGTTCCATTCAGATAGAAAAGCTGACATAGATGTTAAGTGGTGAGAATATCCATAAAGGAGCCGAATGAAATCAAAATTTCATGTTCGGTTTTGAATTAGAGACGTTAAAACTAATCAACCAACGTCGACTATAACCCCTAGCCTTCCAAGCTAACGATGCGGGTTCGATTCCCGCTACCCGCTCCATTCTGTATAAAAGGACTATTCTATTTGTCTAGACATGGTAGAGTCCTGTATTCAACCTTTTTCGTCCACCAGTTTCCGTCCCTCCAGAGCGGAGTAGAGCAGTTTGGTAGCTCACGAGGCTCATAACCTTGAGGTCACGGGTTCGATTCCCGTCTCCGCACTTAGCAGTCTGTATAAAAGGACTATTCTATTTGTATAGAGTAGAGGTCTGGGCGGTATCCAACCCTTTTTTATTCATTAGTTCCCGGCCCTAAAGGGCCAAATGGAGCAGTTTGCGAAGTCACTTGCCCCTACAAGAAGAACTCTCAAGGCTCCTTCCTACCCTGCAGAAAAGAAAAAAGAAATGAAAGAAAGGCACAGTCTACCTCCCTTCCCTTTAAAAGGAGTTTGCCAGTTGTTTGTCTCGGTGAATCCCCAATTTAGGGAGCCCTGTTGGCGAGTTCGATTCCCGCCTCCGGAGCCCCTTTTTTTGAGTGGGGTGCAAAAGAAGGGTAAGATAGTAAGGGATACGGTACTAGACTAACACCTACTTAATTTAATATAAGTAGTTAAGTAGTCAACTAGACTAAATTTTTTATCATAGTACCTTACTAAATTAAGCTGGCGAGCGGCGGGAATCGAACCCGTATCTTCTCCTTGGCAAGGAGATGTTTTACCATTGAACTACGCTCGCTACGGGATATATTTTATAGGGTATATCCGCCTGGGTCGACCGTCTATGTCTGGGTCGACCGTTTCATTTTCTATTATATTAGAGTTTTCTTTTTTTTAATTGTCTGTCAATCAATATTCTAATGGCAATGGAATTTCATAATAATGAAAGAGAAGAGGTAGCAATTCGGAACGCAAATTGCATTTTAATGCGTCTCACAATTCCAATTTTTTCGAAGAAATGGCCTTTTTATTTATTTTGTATCGGGCTACTAAATACTAAACAAATTTAAGAAATGAGAGAATTCAGAATAGCTACCAGAAAGACTAGTCCAATCCATAATGATGTACCGGAAAATACAACGTTTTTATTATTTGACCAACCATCAGGAGAAGCAAATACAAGGGGTACACTAATTACTAACACTGAGGAAGTCGCAAT